TGATCTATGATAGTCTATGGTGAAATATGAGACTTTTCTTTCATCTACGGACTATTCACATCTAATGACTATTCATTTATGATTTTATTTATTATTTTATTGAGATGAAAATGAAAAGAGGAAAAAAAAAGTAGATGAAACAAAGAGGATTCAATTGGATATTTTAGAAAGGAAAGTTAGAAAACAGACGTAGACGACGTCAATTAAGGGAGAATTTTAATACTAGTGAAAATACTAATGTAGGTGAAGATCCAATTTTCCATAATACAGATAGAGACAAAAACTTTTCTAGTTTGAATAAAAGTAACAGTCCTAATTACAGTCATATTGATTGTTTGGTTCGTCTCGAAGACATTGGATATTTGATTTCGAATGACATTTTTTCGTTAAAGATATTAATATAGATAGTTATCCTATTTATTTTGATATTGAAAATCAAAATTTTGATATTTACAAAGATCTTTCTTTTCTAAGTGAACTAGAAAGTTTTTTTTTCTAGTTATTGTAATTCTCATTATCTAAATATAAATATAAATAAGGAGGAGTCTAAAATGAAAAATTATGAAAATTACCAAGACTATTATTACAACTCTGGTACTGAATCTAATTGGAATAATCACATCAATCGTTGCATTGATAGTTATTTTCATTCTCAAATGAGTTCCGTTGTAAATTATAATGAAAATCAAAGTAAAAGTTCCTTTATAATAAAAACTAGCGTCAACGAGAGTGAAATCAAAAATGATCAGAAGCCTGATGTAAGTCAACTGTGGGTTCAATGCGAAAATTGTTTTGAATTAAACTATAAAAGATTTTTGAAGTCAAACAAGAATATTTGTGAACATTGTGGATATCATATGAAAATGAGTAGTTCAGATAGAATAGAACTTTTGGTTGATCCAGGTACTTGGGATCCTATGGATGAAGAAATGTTTTTGGATGAAACAATGTTTTTGGATGAAACAATGTTATCTCTTCTGGATCAGATTGATTCAAAGGCAACAAGATCTGAGGAAGAAGAATCTTCTGATCAAGATCGTATTTCTGATCCAGAAAAACAATCTGATGAAGAGAAAGAATCTTCTCTACAAGGTCGTATTTCTGATCCAGAAAAAGAATCTGATGAAGAGAAAGACTATTATCCAGATCGGATTTCTTCTTATCAAAGAAAGACAGGATTAACTGAGGCTGTTCAAACGGGTACAGGTCGACTAAACGGTATTCCTGTAGCAATTGGGGTTATGGATTTTCAGTTTATTGGAGGTAGTATGGGATCCGTAGTCGGTGAGAAAATTACTCGTTTGATTGAGTATGCTACTAATCAACGTTTACCCCTTATTATAGTATGTGCTTCTGGAGGAGCGCGCATGCAAGAAGGAAGTTTTAGTTTGATGCAAATGGCTAAAATATCTTCTGCTTTATATAGTTATCAAAAAAAGAAAGGATTATTATATGTATCAATTCTTACATCTCCTACTACTGGTGGGGTGACGGCGAGTTTTGGTATGTTGGGGGATATCATTATTGCCGAGCCGAATGCCTATATTGCATTTGCGGGTAAAAGAGTAATTGAACAAACATTAAATAAGACAATACCTGAAGGTTCACAAGAAGCTGAACCTTTATTTGATAAGGGCTTATTTGATCTAATCGTACCACGTAATCTTTTAAAAGGTGTTCTTAGTGAATTATTTCAGCTACACGCAATTCAAGTAAATTCTTAATTGAATTTCAAGAATTGAATCAAAATTCCTGTTATTTGATTTAGAAACTCTTTCTTTTTTTTTTTTTTGTATTCTTTATTTTATAAAGAATACAAGAAAAAAAAAGAATAGGAAAAATTATATTATGCAATCATTGAAATAATTAAAAAGTGGATTATCATATATATACTATATAATATGTATAGATACTATCTATCTAAAATAGATATCAATAGATAGATATAGATCTATTTATCAAATATCCAATCTATATATGTAAAAAAGGAACAAGTCCTTTTTATTTTTATTTAGTTTTACACGGGCTGCACTTATTATATTCAATATTATAATATATTATATTTATTTAAAATTATTTAGATATAATTAGTATAATTGGATAAGAGGAATATCCAAGAACAAGTGTAAAAATAAAAATCTTCATATATAAAAAAAAAAAAGAATAGGTACAAATATTAAATCGAGGTATCCCTTCTATGACAGTTATAAATAGCTTTCCCTCTATTTTTGTGCCTTTAGTAGGCTTAGTATTTCCGGCAATTGCAATGGCTTCTTTATTTCTTTATATTCAAAGAAACAAAATTTCGTAGATCCCATAAGTCCAATTTGAATCGATTTGTTTTTCAAGACTTAGGACTTAGATCATATAAAGAAAACGGATATTTATTTCTATTTAATAGAATCTCGAATAACATATGGATAGATTTGATCAAACATAAAAGAAAAAGCTTTGATTTCAAATAGATTGGGTGCGTATTTATTACATGTACTATTTATCTATCTAGATGTAGATAGGTATCTAAATCCTATATGTACTTAGAGGGATTCACATCATAAATCATAAAAGAATTGCACTAGTTGATGAGAGTTACTTCGGAAAAAAAAAAAATAGTCGAATCAAATGAATTTAAGTTATTCTATTAATTAAAATACAATTAAACTAAATTAAATTTAGTATGAGTTTCCGATCAGAATGTATATGGATAGAACTTATAGGGGGGTCTCGAAAGACAAGTAATTTTTTTTGGGCCTTTATCCTTTTTTTTGGTTCATTAGGATTCGTATTGGTTGGAATTTCCAGCTATCTTGGTAGGAATTTGATATCTTCATTTCCGTCTCAACAAATCCTTTTTTTTCCACAAGGGATCGTGATGTCTTTCTATGGGATTGCAGGTCTATTTATTAGTTCCTATTTGTGGTTTACAATTTGGTGGAATGTAGGTAGTGGTTATGATCGATTCGATAGAAAACAAGGATTAGTTTGTATTTTTCGTTGGGGATTTCCTGGAAAAAATCGTCGTATCTTCCTCAGATTTCTTATAAAAGACATTCAATCCATCAGAATAGAAGTGAAAGAGGGTGTTTATGCTCGTCGTGTACTTTATATGGAAATAAGAGGTCAGGGAGCCATTCCCTTGACACATAGTGATGATAATTGGACTCCGCGAGAAATTGAACAAAAAGCTGCCGAATTAGCCTATTTTTTGCGTGTACCAATGGAAGTCTTTTGAAATGAACTTCAGACGAAATGTTCTCTTATTCCTTCTTCTTATCTAAAAAGGAAAACACTTATGAAGTCTCTTTTTTCTGTAGCATAGAGAGTAGCATAACTTTTTTTTTGTAGAATGCTCATTTGAGCCAAAACATACGTATATGGACCCTACATTACCTAAATTTACTTAATTTTTTTGTCTCCAAAACAGTTTTTATATATGTAAATTATATATGTAAATACACTCAAACCTAATAGAGTGGACGAATAGAGGGCGTATTCATTAATAATTAAAAAAAATGGCAAAAAAAAAGAAAACATCCATTTCCTTTATATATCTTATATCCATGGTATTTTTACCCTGGTGGATCTCTTTCTCATTTAATAAAAGTCTGAAATCTTGGATTATAGATTGGTGGAATAATAGGCAATCCGAAATTTTTCTGAATTCTATTCCAGAAAGATATATTCTAGAAAAATTCATAGAATTAGAACAGCTCTTCCTGTTGGACGAAATGATAAAGGAAGACCCAGAAAGACACCTACAAATGCAAAAGCTTAATATTGGAATTCACAACGAAACAATCGCATTGATCAAGACATACAATGAAGATCGTATCCAAATGATTTTGGATTTATCCACAAATATAATCGCTTTCATTATTCTAAGTGGTTATTATATTCTAGGTAATGAAGAACTTGTTATTCTGAATTCTTGGGTTCAAGAATTCCTATATAATTTAAGCGACACAATAAAGGCTTTTGCGATTCTTTTCTTAACTGATTTATGTATAGGATTCCATTCCCCTCATGCCTGGGAACTCATGATTGGTTCTGTTTACAAAGATTTTGGATTTGATCACAATGATCAAATTATATCTGTTCTTGTTTCCACACTTCCAGTTATTCTGGATACAATTTTTAAATATTGGATCTTCCGTTATTTAAATCGTGTATCTCCATCACTTGTAGTGATTTATCATTCAATGAATGACTGAAAAAAGATCGACTGATACAATTATCAGGTTTATAACTTTTTACAACTTCTTCTTTCTACCCATCGAGGGTAATTGCTTTCTTTTCCTTTCATGAAAATGATTTCCAGTAAATAACAGATTCTTGGATAGGGAACTATATTAGTGACCTACCTCATTTTATTGTAGAACTTTTAGGGATCAATGATTATACTATGCAAACTAGAAAGATTTTTTCTTGGATCAATTCTTGGATAAAGGAAAAGATTACTCAATCCATTTCCATATTGTTTATAATATATATAATGACTGATGCATCCATTTCAAATGCATATCCCATTTTTGCGCAGCAAGGTTATGAAAATCCACGAGAAGCTACTGGACGTATTGTATGTGCAAACTGCCATTTAGCGAATAAACCCGTAGATATTGAGGTTCCACAAGCGGTACTTCCTGATACTGTATTTGAAGCAGTTGTTCGAATTCCCTATGATAAGCAAGTGAAACAAGTTCTTGCTAATGGTAAAAGGGGTTCTTTAAATGTAGGAGCTGTTCTTATTTTACCCGAGGGTTTTGAATTAGCTCCCTCTGATCGTATTTCGCCCGAGATGAGAGAAAAGATAGGCAATCTATCTTTTCAGAGTTATCGTCCCAATAAAAAAAATATTCTTGTGATAGGCCCCGTTCCCGGTCAGAAATATAGTGAAATCACTTTTCCGATCCTTTCCCCGGACCCTTCTACTAATAAAGATGTTCACTTCTTAAAATATCCCATATATTTGGGTGGAAACAGGGGAAGAGGTCAGATTTATC